GACCATAAAACGCATAAAGACCATAAAAAGAGTTTCGTTTTATGGTTCTTTCATATACGTTTTCTTTAATTGAATGAACGTTCTGATTCTCAATTTATCAAAATACTTCAATTGGTACACGCAAGAAATAGGCTAATTCAGCAGCCTTTTGTTCAATTTCTCGTGGAGTCAAATTCTCATCAGTACGGGTCAAGGGAATGGACCCCTGGCCTCGGATGTCCATATAAAGAACACGACGAGCATAAATACCCTCTTTAACTTCTATTCTAACGGACTGAATATCTTTTATAAGGAATCGGAGGAATATGCGACGATTTTTTCCCGGAAATCCCCAACGAAAAATACAGACTATTCCTTCCTTTCTATCGAATCGATCATAACCACTACCTACATTCCAGGAAATTGTGCACCACAAATAAGAGCTAATAAAGAGACCCGCAATTCCGTAGAAAGACATCACGATTCCTTGTGGAAAAAAAATGATTTGCTGAGGCGGAAAAAAAGATAGCAAATTTCTACCAAGATAACTGGAAGTTCCAACTAATAAGAAGCCTAATGAACCTAAAAAAAGGATCAAGGCCCAGCAGAAATTACTTATTTTTCGAGACCCCGTTATAAGTTCTATCCATATATCGTCTGATCGCCAAGTCATACTTTACTCGATTGCATTTTATTGGAATTGAGATAATACCCCAGAGAAATTTGACTTTACTTTTTTGTTTCCGAAGTAACTCTCATCAACTAGCACTAGTTTGAGGTGAACTAGCACTAGTTTGATGTCAACCTTTAGGAGTAATTCATCAAATTGGTTAAATCTAAAATAATAACATACTCTTTATTTAATACGATCCCACTATACATATCGATATACATATAGATTCACCGACTACATTTCAGCCATCCAGAGATCCTGATCTATTTGAAAATTGCTAGAATTGATATATCCATATATCATGTTTCTGCGGGCATAAGAGTTTTTTCCTTTATGTTCGGTGGAAATCACATGTTATACTATATTCCAATAAATAGATATCCGTGTTATGATACAAGTCCACGTTTTCAAAAAAAAAATGGATGAGATTGGGTCCCAGCGGATCTAAACAATCTTGTTTTTTTGAACATGAAGAAATAAAGAAGCCATTGCAATTGCCGGAAAGACTAGGCCTACTAACGGCACAAAAATAGATGGAAGGTTCAAATTTGTCATAGAAGGGGTACCTCGATTTACTATTTGTATCTGTTATTATGTTATTATATAAATAAAGATATCTTGTAATAATTATAATTAAATTAAGAATTTGAATTCTAATTAGATAATATTTATTATTAATAGAATTTGAAGAATTTTAAATTCTTAGTATAGATCGAAGTATCGATATATCTAAATCTAACTGAGTACGTATAATAAGAATAAGTGCAAAGAATGTAGAACTGTAGAACTAAATAAATGGACTTATTCATCTCCTCCATGAGAAAGATATGTATGATAATGATAATAAACTTTATTATTTTTCTTCATTTCTTTGTCTTTTGTTCTTGTCTTCTAATTTTCTAAAAATAGATAAAGAGTTTTTTACCGATTATCGAAGGATTCGTTCGAATCCGACCCAACATGGATTTTTAGCTAAAATGGTTTTTCGGTAGATAGAGAAAGATACAAAACTCTATTATCTATATTGAAATTTCAAATTATATACCTAAGACAAGACCAAATTCGTTTTATTTTACTAATTTCACGAACGGAAGAACTCACTCTTGGTGATAAAGGTTTCTTGATTCGTAATCAGGAATATAGGTCAAAAAAAGAGTTATCCTCAACTTTCGTTTTGATTCTTTCTACAATTTGATCTTCTATCACCAAAGAAAAGGCCATTATTATCTTATTTACTTTGATTCCGATAAACTAACTACTTTTTGCTACAAACACAAAAAAAATAATTGAACTTAGTGCTCTACTTGATTTTGCTTGACTTTTGATTCAAAGGAAAAAAGGCGTGGAGCTTAAATAACTCACTCAGAACGCTTTTTAAAAGATTACGTGGTACAATTAGGTCGAATAAACCCTTCTGGAATAAGTATTCAGCTGCTTGTGAACCTTCGGGTACTGTTTTATTCAATGTTTGTTCAATTACTCTTTTACCTGCAAATGCAATGTAGGCATTGGGTTCGGCAATAATGATATCCCCCAACATACCAAAACTAGCTGTCACTCCACCAGTTGTCGGAGATGTAAGGATTGATACATAAAATAATTTTTTATTTAATTGATAATCATATAAAGCAGACGATATTTTAGCCATTTGCATCAAGCTCAAACTTCCTTCCTGCATGCGCGCCCCCCCAGAAGCACACACTATAATAAGAGGTAAATTTTGATTGGCAGCGTGTTCAATCAAACGGGTGATTTTCTCTCCGACTACGGATCCCATACTACCCCCCATAAACTGAAAATCCATAACCCCAATTGCTACGGGAATGCCGTTTAGTTGGCCTATGCCTG